ATTACCTCTCTTTTTCCCTTTTGAAAAAAAAAAAAAAAAATTGAAATGATTGAAGTTTTTCTATTTGGAATCGTCTTAGGTCTAATTCCTATTACTTTGGCTGGATTATTCGTAACTGCATATTTACAATACAGGCGGGGTGATCAATTGGACCTTTGATTCATGGGTCATCTCTTTTTTTGACCGACCCTTTTCATTTTCTTTTAATTTAACTATTTAATTTAACTAAATAAATGAAATGAAAAAAAAGGGGCCCCTTTCAGATTGCTGGTCAATTATTTCAGTTCGGTGTAATTTTCGACCTAACAAGAGCGGAATCACGCCCTGTAGGATTTGAACCTACGACATTGGGTTTTGGAGACCCACGTTCTACCGAACTGAACTAAGAGCGCTTTCTTATCATAATGGAAGTAAACAAGAGTATTCTTTTTATAACCCCAGGGCTTCTTGCATACCTATACTATCATAATGAATATGATATAATTAAAGCATATATAATATGCTCTAATTATATCAATTTTTTTTACTCGATCTAAAATTGCTCCCTTTTTACTGCTCAGAGACGAAGTAATAGGTAGGGATGACAGGATTTGAACCCGCGGCATTTTGTACCCAAAACAAACGCGCTACCAAGCTGCGCTACATCCCTTTGAATGGGTCTACAGTGTCATTTTAGAGAATCCTTGTTTTGTTTTCCACACCCTTCTTTTCTTTTTTATGTATTTTTTTATACATCGATATAAAAAATCGATCTTACCTTTTCCTTTTTTTGTTTTTTCATATACTCATATTACTCATATATCATATAATATAATATAGTACCATATATTATAATAACCATATATTATAATAATAGATATATATATAAATAGAAATCTTTTTCGAGCGAATTTATCAGGCGAAAACGGACCTTTTTTTCTGTTTTAAGAAAAAGAAAATATTATTTATCGACATTTCAATTTGAATTTGAAAGTAGGGATTCCGCGTCCAAATAAACAAAAAAAGCGTCCTTAACTACAGATTATATATGTATTACGATAATGTATGTAATACAAGAAAGAAGGAGGATTTAAAATGCGAAATCTAAAAACATATCTTTCCGTAGCACCGGTACTAAGTGCTCTATGGTTTGGTTCTTTAGCAGGTTTATTGATAGAGATCAATCGTTTTTTTCCCGATGCGTTGACATTTCCTTTTTTTTCCTTCTAGTTATTTCCGTAGGAAGAGGTGAAGCAAATTAGTAATACAATCAAATATTTGTGACTAACCCTGTATTTTTTTCTTTTTTGAGTTTTTTATAATTAGATAGAAGGAAGGGGTGGGGGGGAAGAAAAAAGTGAATTCAACCTCACCGAAACTTGGGTTCAGGTTCCAAGACAATTACTAGTAGAGGGAAAAGGGAAATGTGGCGAGGGTAACAGTATTCTACAAGATAATTAACTGAAATACTGTACTGTGACTCTAAATAGAGTTAGAAATCATTGTATTACTTATTATTTACTATAATTTATTCTATATTGATTTACTATTTTCTTTATTATAATTATTATAATTATATTAATTGCAATTGATTGGACTGCAATGAACTCTTTGATAATTTGATTTTGAGTTATTAACTTCTATTTTTTTTTTCTTTCTTCTTCTTCTTCGTTTTTGATTGGAAAATAGAATAAAATAGAATAGTGGGGTGAATTAAAAACCCAAAGGGGGTTCATGGCCAAAAGTAAAGATGTTCGAGTAACGATTATTTTGGAATGTACTATTTGTGTTCGAAACGGCGTTAATAAAAAATCAACGGGCATTTCCAGATATATTACTCAAAAAAATCGACACAATACACCTAACCGATTGGAATTGAGGAAATTCTGTCCTTATTGTCACAAACATACAATTCACGGGGAGATAAAGAAATAGATCTACCTGTACGTGCTCCTTCTAAGAAATATGCGGACTATTCCATAATATACTATTAAAATGAAATAAAACTATTAGATTATTTTAACGATAATTATTTAAACTATATAAGATTCTTAGAAGAAAATATTATTATATAAGTTATATAAGAAAATCTCAATTTAAAGACAATTTCGAGTGAATTTATAAAGTCCATTTTGATTTCTATAAACCTAAATTATTAAATAATAATTCTGATATTATAAGATAATATTATAAGATATTAGAATTCTATATATATATATATTATATATATAATATAATATAATTAATTATAGAAATAGAATAATATAAAAGAATAATATAAATAAAAAAAAGAAAGAAATAAACAATTAATTAAAAAAAAAAAAAAGAAAATAAAATGAACAAACCAAATCCTAAATCCTATTTATTAATTTTAGAATTTCAAATTTAGTCCGATATAAAAAAAGGATTTGATATATATATTTTTATATAGGGATAGGATTCGTTTTAAAGATAAGGAATAAACAAATCATGGATAAATCCAAGCGGCTCTTTCGTAAATCCAAGCGATCTTTTCGTAGGCGTTTGCCCCCGATCCAATCGGGGGACCAAATTGATTATAGAAACATAGGTTTAATTAGTCGATTTATTAGTGAACAAGGAAAAATATTATCTAGGCGTGTAAATAGATTAACCTTAAAACAACAACGATTAATTACTCTTGCTATAAAACAAGCTCGTATTTTATCTTCGTTACCCTTTCTTAATAATCTTAATAATAAGAACCGATTTGAGAGAAGCGAGTCGACCGCTAGAACTACACGTCTTAGAACTAGAAAAAAGTAGGCTTACTCTTCAATTCAATTGAATCCAAATTCCAATCCGACCTCAAACGTGGACTGGTGTTTTATTCTAAAAATCTGATAATAAATAAAGGCGTGTCGTAAGAAAAAAAATCTTTTTTTAATCTAGTGGCTTCACTCATTTTGGTTTGATGACCTGATCAAAATTTTTTATCATACTAATTTCTACTCTACCTTCCCCGAGTTCACAACTCCATTTAATTTAAAGCATTCCGAGGGATTCCTACTTAAAAAGAATATTGTTGCAAATCATATAAAGACCGTTCTTATTTGATATAGCTATTTGCGCAAGTATTTTACGATTAAGAAGCAAATTTTTTTTATACAGATTGTGTAGTAGCTGGTTATAATTATAGGATACCCCCATGCCGCGAATTACTGCATTTACTCGGGTGATCCATAAACGACGAAAATCCCTTTTTTTCCTCTTTCTATCCCGATTAGACGAAACCAAAGCTCGTATTCTCTGTTGATTAATAGTTTTAGTAAGTCTTGAATGAGCCCCTCGAAAGCTTGACGCAAATAAACGCATTTTTGTTCGGCGTCTTCGAGCTATATATCCTCGTTTAATTCTAGTCATTGAATAAAAGAAACTTTGATGAATAACTAAGTCTTTCGTTTCGTACTGTTATTCTTTTACCCTTCCTTTACTAGTCTGTTAATAACAAAACGGATTGTTCCAATGTATAAAATAAAAATTCCAATGGCTTTTGCTACTATAACCTTCCCGGCCACGATTTTTTCTAGGCATTTCGCTTAGAAATAAGCAATTTTTTTGATCCTAGAGATCAAAAAACGCATAATAACTAAAAGAATAGTAAATAGAAATGGATAACTAAATCGTGGGTTCCATCGTTTCTATGGTTTGGTCTTAAACGGCGAGGTCCCTTCTATACACCGGAGCTCCTTTCTTCATTTAATCAATGCTATTGGTAACTTGTACAGTTCACACTTTTTGGCTCTACCCCATGAATTTTTCAGTAAGAGATCTTTCACAACTAGATCTATCTTGTACGGTAACGATATTTAATTATAAAGATTTGCTGGGTAGCTGACCCTGTTAGTCCGTTCCTTGCAAGCATAATCCTTTTGCTTTTTTATTTCAATAGGATTTTCCCCGCTTAATGGATAAGCATTTGCTACCAATGGGGAATTTGTTCTCATCTTAAATTCATGATTGGATTTGCACCAACGGAAACCATAAAAATTATACACAATAGAAGTATATGGTGGATCTACCCCTTTGATTTTAGCTAGTGCAGGGAAGAACCCCATTCTATAGTATTGATCATGAATATTGAAAAAAGAAACTTTTTTCTCAGCCCATGATTTGAACGAGTCGCACATACACCCGCGTACATGTTCCTCGACGCTGAGGACATCCTCTAAGAGCAGGGGATTTCGTGGCATTTCTGATTGGCTGTCTTGCGTTTCTAATAAGTTGTTTAATTGTTGGCATGTTGAATCCTATACATAAAAGTTCGGTTTAGATCGATCCTAACCAAATCACTTTTTTTCTATCTAATATTTTTGATTTAATCGGAATAGACTAATCGATTTTAATCGGAATAGACTAATCGATTTTAATCGGAATAGACTAATCGATTTTAATCGGAATAGACTAATAGATTAATCGTATATTACTCTCTTTTTAAGTAAGGGAATTCTTAAGAAAGAATAAGTGGATTATTAAGAAGGACGAACCGGAGTATTAAGAAGGACTAAGCAGATTAAATACAAAAGCGCAATCTTCAATTTTTACCTTGTGCTGTTATTTTTTATTAAAGATCAAATCGCTTAAGCCGATATCTCATCAACAATTCCATAAGCTTTTGCTTCTGTGGCGGACATAAAAACATCTCGTTCCATATCTAGGGATATTAACCAGGCGGGCTTGCCCGTTCTTTGTACATAAACGTCTATGATGTCGTCGCGCATTGCTGCCAGTTCATCCACTTCCAGGAAAAATTCCCTTGTTTGTTGGGAATCCGGAATAAAAGCAGTCCTCGGTTGATGGATCATCACCCTAGCGTGAGGGAATGCCATACGTTTGGTAACTGTTCCTCCAACCAGGATAAAAGATGCCAGTGAAGCGGCCAATCCTATGGCTACTGTATGCACATCGGGTGGGACAAGTTGTATAGCATCATAAATACCAATTCCGGGTATTATCCCTCCGCCAGGACTGTTTATGAACAAAAACTGATCCTTACTGGGATTCTCTATACTAAGAAATACCATAATGCCAGTAATGTTATTCGAGATCTCGCTATCAATCTCGTCGCATAAAAAAAGTGATCGTTGCCGATAAAGTCGGTTGATTAGGATAAAAATTGATCCTTTAGGAGCCGTATAAGCATCTTTTGATGCATACGGTTCGATAAAAATTGTAAAAAAAATCAATGTATAGAAAAATTTTATTAAGCTTCTCGAATAAACTTTTCTTTTCGTTGATATGTTTTTTCATCAGGATTCAATCCAAATCATGATGTCATTTTCTTGTTCCTAAACGGGCTTTTTGATTCAAAATTTTTAGGTTTATGTTCTACTCCGAGTAAAGATCTGCCCGATTTTGATTTGCACATATATAACAAATTGCCCCAATACCACGTCTTTTTTTTTGCTACAATTTTCCCCTAATTCCTTTCATGGCGTCCGCCAAATATTTGACGTATTTATGATTTTACGTATTTCTGGGTTTATTCGACTAATTAATAGTTTGAAATTGCTCCTGCTACTCAGTTTTTTAATGAAATTTTATGATATAGGTGGTAATCCCAGATATGATATATTAGCTTGGGTTTTTTCTAAGCGGAGTCTGAATGCTTCATTTTATTGATCCAACCAAGCCAACCATAAATCATTATAATTGAAAATAGTAATCTGGGTACCCCCAAAAAATTTGATCTATTATTGCACTTCGCGCTACAACTAATTGATAATTCAATTAATGGCGAAACGGAGTATATCTCTATCGGGGGAGATAACGGGGTAATCCCATATAACCCAAAATATTTGACAAGTCGCACTATACGTCAACCCAAGTACTAGTTTCATCGTCCGGACCTTGGAAAGGCACTTTTGGAACACCAATGGGCATGCAAGGAAAATAAAGACGTCGCATATCTTTGATGTGGAAGCATAACAAGAGTGTATAATATTGGCTCATATACATAGAGTGAATGGAGTGAATAGAATAAGGCCAGAAACTAAAGTAAAGGAAGAAGAATGAATGAAAATGAAAGAAAATTTGTACGAATAGGCCCTTTGAATGATGAGATGCATTTGTTCATAGAAACTGGAATCAATCCCCCATTGCGTATTGATACTTATCGGGTATAAAATAGATCTGCTTCTCATTTTTGAATTCTTCCATTATTGCTAAAAGAATAGAGCAAATATTAATTCTTTCTCCGAAAAATCCTTCCAAAGGAGGGAGGCCCGTAGCATAGTCCAATGCAATAAAGTTACATAGTGTCTATTTTTCATTGATAAAGGGGTATTTCCATGGGTTTGCCTTGGTATCGTGTTCATACTGTTGTTTTGAATGATCCCGGCCGTTTACTTTCTGTTCATATAATGCATACAGCCCTGGTTGCTGGTTGGGCCGGTTCGATGGCTCTATATGAATTGGCAGTTTTTGATCCCTCTGACCCCGTTCTTGATCCAATGTGGAGACAAGGTATGTTCGTTATACCTTTCATGACCCGTTTAGGAATAACCAATTCGTGGGGCGGTTGGAATATTACAGGGGGGGCTATAACGAATCCGGGTTTTTGGAGTTACGAAGGTGTGGCCGCAGCACATATTGTCTTTTCGGGCCTTTGCTTCTTGGCAGCTATCTGGCATTGGGTGTATTGGGATCTAGAAGTTTTTTGTGATGAGCGCACAGGAAAACCTTCTTTGGATTTACCCAAGATCTTCGGAATTCATTTATTTCTCTCAGGAGTGGCTTGCTTTGGTTTTGGCGCATTTCATGTAACAGGATTGTTTGGTCCTGGAATATGGGTGTCCGATCCTTATGGACTAACGGGAAAGGTACAACCTGTAAGTCCAGCGTGGGGTGTGGAAGGTTTTGATCCTTTTGTTCCAGGAGGAATAGCCTCTCATCATATTGCAGCAGGCACATTGGGCATATTAGCGGGCTTATTCCATCTTAGTGTCCGTCCACCCCAACGTTTATACAAAGGATTACGCATGGGAAATATTGAAACTGTCCTTTCCAGTAGTATCGCTGCTGTCTTTTTTGCAGCTTTTGTTGTTGCTGGAACTATGTGGTATGGTTCAGCTACTACTCCCATCGAATTATTTGGTCCTACTCGTTATCAATGGGATCAGGGCTACTTCCAGCAAGAAATCTATCGAAGAGTTAGTGCTGGGCTAGCCGAAAGTAAAAGTTTATCAGAAGCTTGGTCTAAAATTCCCGAAAAGTTAGCTTTTTATGATTACATTGGAAATAATCCGGCAAAAGGAGGATTATTCAGAGCGGGTTCAATGGACAACGGGGATGGAATTGCTGTTGGGTGGTTAGGACACCCGATCTTTAAAGATAAAGAAGGGCGCGAACTTTTTGTACGTCGTATGCCTACTTTTTTTGAAACATTTCCTGTTGTTTTGGTAGACGGAGACGGAATTGTTAGAGCCGATGTCCCTTTTAGAAGGGCAGAATCGAAGTATAGTGTCGAACAAGTAGGTGTAACTGTTGAGTTTTATGGTGGCG